AAATCAGAGATATATGGATATATCCATTTCATCTTAAAGGAGACCTTATATTTTTCATTGGATCGGATCCTTTATGTTAGAGAGTCCTTTTTAACAAGATTAGCCCTGTCTTTGTTTATGTCTCGGATTGGAACAAATTACTATAATCCGTCCCCTCCTACGGATCAGTCGACATTTTTCACAAATTTTACGAATGGAGGCCCTTATTTTCATAGTTGTCGTTCCTTAACTTAATTCCGAATATACTTTTTGATTGGAAGAAAATAAGTTTCTTGAAATTTTAAACCTCGAATTCTAGCCCATGGGGGGTATGTTGAAGTTGACAAAAACCACCTAATCTTTCGAATCCTTGTTGCGCAGAGTCTTTATACGTTTTCTGGTTCAAGCATAACATAAAGACTTACTTCAATTTTGACTGCTATTATACGTATCGAACTAAAACTCCGTGGAATACTTCCTGAAACATAACCTAGAATTAGATCTTCATTATCTAAATGAAACCTGAACATACCATTAGGAAGTGATTCAGTAATTTTAGCTTCATGAATAATTTTTTTTTGTTCTTTTATTTTAGCATTCTAGGTAAAACCCCTAGAAGTATCAACTAATGTAGGAAGAGTAATATCAACTACCCCGCCCCCTTTCGTTGACAAATAGGAAATTCCGAATACAATTCGGTAATCATAAAGATTACCATATATAACACAAAATTTCTCCGCCGATTCCTTGTAGTCGAGCCTCTCGGTCTGTCATTATACCTCGAGAAGTAGAAAGAATTACAATTCCCATCCCGCCTAGAATTCTAGGAATTCGTTGATAGTTAGAATAAATTCGTAGGCCAGGTCTACTAATCCGTTTTAAATTTAAAATAGTTCGAGATGGTCCTTTCCTATTCCTTCTATGTCGTAGGGTTAAAACCAAAAAATCTTTGTTGTTTTCTTGATGTTTTCTCACGTTTTCGATAAAACCTTCTCGTAAAAGTATTTTAACAATGGTTTCGGTGATGTTAGTAGATGCTATTCGAACCGTCCCTTTTCTATTCATGTCGGCATTTCGTATCGAAGTTATTATGTCAGCAATAGTGTCCCTACCCATGATAAACTAAAATTATCCTTTCCTCCCATTTTTGATATAATCAACATGCTTTTATTTAAATTTCTTTTTTTATTATTTAAATAGTATATTTAAATAGTATTTAAATCTTTAATTATGTTAAATATTATGTTAAATAAAGGTATATGCGTGAGATACAATCTAATTTCATGCAAATACTATGTATAATATAACTATCATCTTATAATACCTCAGGTGCTAATGAAACTATTTTCGTGAAACTTAACTGTCTCAATTCTCGGGCAATCGCACCAAAAACTCGAGTTCCTTTTGGATTTCCTTCTTGATCAATAACAACTGCAGCGTTGTCATCATATCGTATTATCATACCGTTGTCACGTTTAAGTTCTTTACAAGTACGTACAATTACAGCTCGGATCACTTCTGATCTTTCTAGAGGTGTATTTGGTAATGCTTCCTTGATCACAGCAACAATAATATCACCAATATGAGCATATCGTCGATTACTAGCTCCGATGATTCGAATACACATTAATTCTCGAGCCCCGCTGTTATCCGCTACATTCAAATGGGTTTGAGGTTGAATCATATCATTTTTGAATCTGTTCTTTCAATGCAAAGCAAAGAGTGAAGAAAAAAAAGAAATATTCTTTGTCAAAAAAAAAAAAGAAACCTGCAATTGTTTTTTATCCCCAAGACTTTTTTCTTTGGTCCTACGTTCCTATCTATCCCGAAATAATGAATTGAGTTCGTATAGGCATTTTTGAGGCCGCTATTGAAATAGCCTTTCTGGCTATATTTTCTGCTACTCCGCCCATTTCATAAAGTATTCTACCGGGTTTAACGACAGCTACCCAATATTCGGGAGATCCTTTACCCGAACCCATACGTGTTTCTGTAGGTCTTACTGTAACTGGTTTGTCTGGAAAAATACGGACCCATATTTTTCCACCACGCCGCACATTTCGTGTCATTGCTCGTCGCCCTGCTTCTATTTGTCTAGATGTAATCCAAGCCGGTTCAAGTGCCTGAAGAGCATATTTACCGAAAGAAATACGATTGCCTCGATAAGATATCCCTTTCATTCTTCCTCTATGTTGTTTACGAAATCTGGTTCTTTTGGGGTTATAGTTGATGCTTCTTTTTCAATTCCATCTCTACTACAAAACCGGACATGAGAGTTTCTTCTCATCCGGCTCCTCGCGAATTAAAGGATTCAAATTTAATGACAATATACTGAATTTTGCATTCTTTTTTGAGATTTCATCTAATCTATTAGCAATTTCTATATCTTGTTTGGATATCTACTTAAACATGTATTTTAGTTTATTTCTAGATAATTTTTTTCTTTATATTTTATATATATATATAAATAATGTTTTTTTTTATAACGAATCTTTATTTTGTTTTGTCTTTTATTATATTG